ATTCAGCGATCAAAAATATCACAATGGGATAAAAGAATCAAGCCATCAAAGGGATCCCCTACTTCCAATTAGGAATACGTTGGGCCCTTTAGGATCAGCCCCCCCAATTGAGAATTTTTTTTTATTTTCCCACTTAATAACTCACAATCAAATCTTGTTACCTAACTATTTGCAACCTGACAATTTCAAACGGACTTTTCAAGTAATTAAAAATTATTCAATGGATGAAAGTGAAAGTGGGAAATTTTATAATCCTGACGTATGCAGTAAGATTCTTTTCAATCCATTCAATTTGAATTGTTATTTTCTCCGTCACAATTATTGTGAAGAGACGTCTACAATAATTAGCCTTGGACAGTTTATTTGTGAAAATGTGTGTATAGCCAAAAACGGACCACACTTAAAATCGGGTCAAGTTATCTTTGTTCAAGCCGATTCCGTAGTAATACGATCAGCTAAGCCTTATTTGGCCACCCCGGGAGCAACCGTTCATGGCCATTATGGGGAAATCCTTTATGAAGGAGATACATTAGTTACATTTATATATGAAAAGTCGAGATCTGGGGACATAACGCAGGGTCTTCCAAAAGTGGAACAAGTGTTAGAAGTGCGCTCGATCGATTCAATATCGATGAATCTAGAAAAGAGGATTGAGGGTTGGAACGAATGTATAACAAGAATTCTTGGAATTCCTTGGGGATTCTTTATTAGTGCTGAGCTAACTATAGTGCAAAGTCGTATCTCTTTGGTCAATAAGATCCAAAAGGTTTATCGATCCCAGGGGGTGCAGATTCATAATAGGCATATAGAAATTATTGTACGTCAAATAACCTCAAAAGTATTGGTTTCAGAAGATAGAATTTCTAATGTTTTTTCACCCGGAGAACTAATCGGATTGTTACGAGCAGAACGAACGGGACGCGCTTTGGAAGAAGCGATCTGTTACCGAGCCATCTTATTGGGAATAACAAGAGCATCTCTCAATACCCAAAGTTTCATATCTGAAGCAAGTTTTCAAGAAACTGCTCGAGTTTTAGCAAAGGCAGCTCTCCGGGGGCGTATCGATTGGTTGAAAGGTCTGAAAGAGAACGTTGTTTTGGGGGGGATGATACCTGTCGGGACCGGGTTCAAAGGATTAGTGCACCCTTCAAACCAACATAATAAGATTCCTTTGAAAACAAACAAAAAGAATCTATTCGAGGCGAAAATGAGAGATATTTTGTTTCACCAGAGAAAATTTGTTGATTCTTCCCTTTCACAGAATTTCCACGATATATCATAACAATGATTTATAGGATTTACTTTTTTCTAAGAAGGGTTTCACTTCATTATTTTAGTAAAAGTTCTTGCGGCTCGAGCTGGATGACATTCAATATCATGTACCCATGTTCCTATACGTATATCGACTAATGGTATGCAATTCCTTATTTTAAAATTTAGCAAGTATCTCGTATCTATAAGCAGGGGGGCGCGGCCAAGAAACAGCCAGCTGACTGCCCCCTTCCTTCCATGCGGCCTTTCTTCGCTGTGTGAACAAGGTCTTAGTATGTATGGGCAGGTCGCAATAAGTGGCTAGGCAAAGGTTTAGACCAATCGCAATTTATCACCATCTTGCCCGCTTCCAATTGATGACTGGCTATTTTTTAAGTGTTGACCTAAGCCCCCGTGCTGGGGCTCGGCTCCCGAGAACCGTACGTGAGCTGCCTCGTACGGCTCTTCCTAAGAACTTGAAGCCCCCCTCTCTTAATAGAAAAAAATGAAATTACAAGCCCTTTTTCCCCCTTCGGGGGACTATTAGAGAAGCAGCTTCGTTCCTTGACTTCTTTGCTCAGGCAAGCTTCCTTGTTCCTTAGTGTAGTCTCGGCCCCTAGTTTAAGACTCCGCCTAGTCTATATCCACAGCTGATGTTACTCCGTACTTACGCCTTTCCCTTTGTATTTGTATACGGCTAAGTGTTACTTTGTAACCTTAACGTACTTTTTACTGTAGCATAGGCCTTCGTCGGGCTTTCGCCGCTTCGCCTATAGACGGCGGTTTGGCTTCGATATAGCTCATGACTTGGTGTATAGAGCCATGTAGTCGTCGGTTTTACACCACAATGTCTTATGATATAGTGGTCGGCCTTTCGAATGCTTCCTTCCTTACTTTTTTTCTGAGGAAGCCCCTTACGACTATAATATAAAGAACAGAATGCCGACTCCTATTTTCCACTTAATCCTTAATTTAATACTTAATATTTTCGATATTTTCGACTTAATACTTAATAAGGGAAGGGGGGAGGGAAGCGAAGCTTAGCGAGCTTTCTAAGGCCGACCGCTACATAAGACGCTGGCGAAGAAAGCTAAAACGCTTGAGTACAGAAGACTACACCAAAGGTCAATCGTAGCGGGTGCACACGAAAGAAGACGTAACCCTCGAAGGCGGACGGGGGGGGGATCCTACAAAGGACCGGAAAGTCCTTTTTTATATACAGATATGTGGCCGCAGAATTTAAGTTGTAATTGTCCCCCGGAACCCATTGACTATTTTACATGCCAAAGATTTAAACAATAGCACGTAACTAGCCCTTCCCCTTTTCTTTTGCCCATGCCTTGTCATTGAAGAAGAAGAAGGAACGATAGTATCGGAAGCTAAAGTGTGCACTGCTTCCGATTCGCTAGAGTCTGGGTTGGTAGAGGAACTCGTATCCCTTTTACTGATATCCTATCCTGCTGTCAAAGGTACAAGGTACCGCAAAATAAAAATAAAAGGGAGGAGCAGAGCTCTTTGTGCTTGTATTCATGCTTATCTTGGTTTGTTGGTACTGACTCGGTGCGATAAGGTTAGCTCGGTTCTTGCCTGGATCGATTAAGTAGCTCAGGGCAGCCCCTTGGGCTGCTAAGATTAGTATTACGCGATTAATCCACTCACTTGGCTAGAAAGAGAGCTTCTAATAAAGAGTTCAATCGATAGCTTGAGAAAGAAAAGGGAATTTATCTTAAAAGTCTGCGAGGCATGGAAGCCCAAGCAGCCGAGAACTTTTTATTCATTAATAATTAATTAATTAATAGCGCATGGGAAGTACACCCACTTGCGCACACGCAAACAAAGGAGTGAAACAACTAAACACTACATTAGAAACTTAACTAAAAACATATTAAAGACGTAGAACAACATGAAAACTAACAAAGAAAGCCATGCAGGACTACTTATTTAAATCTTATAGATCTTCTAGTTTCGATTTCATTTCCCCTACGGTTGTTCTGGGCCCCCTGCACAATGAGCGCATCCCTTTCTTCAAGCAGCTCCCTCTTCCTTTCATCAAGCTCACGAATGCTATCCCGAATAGCTAGCATCCTTCTCCGAATTTCTTCAGGATCTATGGGAGGCATGTGCTCCCAGAAGAGACCCAAAAGTTGCTCCTGCTGGAGCTTGGCGTTGGCCACGCGTTGGATTTCTTGATCTATTTGCGAAAGTCTTGATACAGTAGCTGGATCCATCTCCCTTTAGTTTGCCAAATAGAGAAAGAAGCTTCTATTTATAGGCGTTGGAGGCCCTTAACCCTTTCTTATTATTAGTAATAATTCTTGTCTTGGTTCCGTAACATGGTTCAAACCTGGCTTTTCATGAATATGGAACCCCATCCACTAGATTTTGCTGAATAATTGTCCTTTCCCCGTACGGATTTGAGTACGAAAGGAAAGGCCACCCCAAAGCAAAGAGCGAATAGGACTTTCTTTTTCGCGGGTATCGCCACGCGGCTTAATCCTTCAAAAATAGGGAGCAATAATAGCGCGAATCTGTCAGAGAGTACTCCCCTTTCTTAAGAGATAGAGCAATCGTCACTCGACAGCTCAAAGCTGACCAGGACAAAACCATGTGATCTGCCCTCGTTTACGTACCCCACTGGCACTAGCCTAACGCCCTGCTTACTCGTCTTTACCCGGCTTATTTGTACCCAGCTACATGATGGAAGTCCCCTCGGCCAATCGTCACTCGACAGCATAGCCCTTTCCTACCCCAAGCCAGTACACCCCACTACTCCCTCTACACTATTCCCCGCTACAGGCCCTTTTTCCCTCTCTCTCTCCTCCTAAAAAGAAATTAGCCTCCTCGCACCTCTCCGGGATGAGGTCTTACAGATCCGGCTAGCTCGACACTCACCTTACACACTTAGTATGGACTTAATTAAGTTAAAGCCCTTACGCTTTCTGGATAAGGAGAGTTTTTTAGTTACGTGCTCCTTCCTGAGCTAAAATTTTGCAATAACCTTTTCCTTGTTCGTGACATTATGAGAAAAATTTGCATTTTTCTCTCCTTCCTCTGAATAGTGATCATGAGACAGACCAGAAATAAGTCAGCATATCTAGCTCGCATTTAGGATACCTCAGATGTAAGAAACATCATTTAATTGCCAACAAGTACCACAAATTCAAATCAAGAACATTATTGTCAACGGAGATTTATATATATATAAATAACCTGCATTTATGGTTTCCTTTTTCCATAACCCAGTAAAAGAAATGGGGGGAGCGAAGGAAGGGAAGGGGAAGCTTGGATTCTGAAAATGGAGCTGGTTGTTTTCCATGAGATGGCGCTGTGTTAGAGTTACCTGTGGGAACGACCGAAAGGGAGGAAGAAGATGTTGTTGATGAGCTGGACTTGACCAGGCTTACTGAGGAACCCACCCGCGCATCCACGTGATGCTCCTTGGATACCAACCAAGGCCAAAGCCAAACGATTAGACTGCTTTTCTGGGCTTGGACCTACTTTAGAGAGGTCTTTCGGCTTGGGATGCTTGATATTGGGCGGAGTGGGCTTGCTTGGAAGCGTGAAGTGAGATCTCAGATCGCACGCCCATGGTTCTACCGGCTACACACCTTATCTTCTTGCTTTCTCAATCCGACCACATCAAGTAGAGACTAAACATCCATTCTTTCATAGTTTTATGTTATTAATCCACCTTAGTTGTCCAGTTCACTTGTAAAAGTAGTTAATCTATTAATTGACTCTATAGGGTAATACCCGGCCCATGCTTACACACCTCTAAAACTTTCCACAAAAGCCTCCGCTATGAGGTCAACTTTATGTAGGTCAGTATACATAAGTTAGTAATCTAGAGTGATTCTGGTGATTGAAATATCCCTCTGTCGAACACATATAGAATGAATTAGTGTTTTTCCTTTATACGAAGCTGGAGAGTGTATAAATCATGGTATGGATGGAGGCGGTGATACTCATATACATGACAAGAATACTCATATACATGACAAGAGTACCACAAAAATTCAAAAATAATATATTAGAATAAAAATGACCGTCCAATTTGTGTAGATACCTTCGTTTTCATATTATGATAGGGTATCTCTAATGAATAGATAATCTAAATGAAAAAAAAAATGGAAAACAAGGCTTGGTTTAAATATTAAATATTTATCTGAGATTGAAAAACAACAGATCTTCTCTCTATCTAAAGACTTCGATGATCAAACTTAAACTTTGCAGGATAAACTGACATATTCCCAGGATAATCTTACCGTTTCGTCTTCTTCTAATAATACTAAAATAAAGCCCTATCATGCTAAAGTTATAAATCTATTTCGTAAATTGAGACATTCTTTCTGTAATCCATATATTTATCAGATGAAAGATCCTTTTATAGAATATAGAATTCCCAAAGCATTTAATTGATTTAAAAAAGCATCAATCAAATGACATAAACATAAATATGAGTATTCTTTTTCGCTTTCATCCAGATCAGCGGAACTTCTTACAACAGGAATTGTTCTTGCCGAAAAGCTTTGATAGGTTTTCATTTATAAGTAGCTCCATTGGTTTAGTTTATAGTGGTAGACCTCTTTCTGCTAATGAAGTATTACCCTATTCGTTCGTGACCTGACCCAGATCCACTAGGATCTGTTGGTAAGTCTCATCCCGTGCTTGGACTTGGGAACAAAACGCTAGCTGTTCCTTACATCGTTAAGAGTTATGGCTTACTTCTAGGCTTTCGGGGAAGAAGGGAGTCATTCCTTTCACTACTTTCTTTTTTCTTTGATTTGGTGCAGTCATTTGATTTAGTAATAAAAAGACTAATGAATAGAAAAGAATAATGGCTTGGGTTATAGCCAATCTACGGTAGAGCAGAAGGTTCCGTTGGAACGATTTTATATTTCAGTTCAAGGCTCCTCCTCTCTTTTTTTTAAGGCAAAGGGGGGGCGGGGGGAGAAATGACAAGAAGATATTGGAACATAAATTTAGAAGAAATGATGAAGGCGGGAGTTCTTTTTGGCCATGGTACTAGGAAATGGAATCCTAAAATGGGACCTTATATCTTTGCAAGGCGTAAAGGTATTCATATTACAAATCTTATTCGAACTGCTCGTTTTTTATCAGAAGCTTGTGATTTGGTTTTTGATGCAGCAAGTAGAGGAAAACAATTCTTAATTATTGGTACCAACAATAAAGCAGCTGATTCAGTAGCATGGGCTGCAAAAAAGGCCCGGTGTCATTATGTTAATAAAAAGTGGCTCGGCGGCATGTTAACGAATTGGTCCACTACAGAAACGAGACTTCATAGGTTCAGGGACTTGCGAATGGAACAAAAAACAGGAAGACTCAACCGTCTTCCAAAAAGAGATGCAGCTGTGTTGAAAAGACAATTATCCCGTTTGCAAACATATCTGGGCGGGATTAAATATATGACAGAGTTACCCGATATTGTAATCATCGTCGATCAGCACGAAGACTATACGGCGCTACGAGAGTGTATCACTTTGGGAATTCCAACAATTTGTTTAATCGATACAAATTGTGACCCCGATCTAGCAGATCTTTCGATTCCAGCTAACGATGACGCTATATCTTCAATCCGATTAATTCTTAACAAATTAGTGTTTGCAATTTGTGAGGGTCGTTCTAGCTATATACGAAATCCTTGATTAATAATAAGATAAATAATTGACTTCGAAAATCTCATAGATTTAGGGACTCGACTACTGTTTCTGAATTTCATGAAAATAAAAAAAGAGATAAAAAAAACTGGGCAGACCATGTGATTAGTTATTATTCAAAATTGTACTATTAGTTGGTATTCAAAATATCCGATTCAAGTAGGCAAAGAGATGGTTGAATCAAATTTTAAGTTCGATTTTTTTTTCCGAGGGCAATATGAATGTTCTAGCAAACACACTAAAGGGGTTATATGATGTATCTGGTGTGGAAGTAGGCCAGCATTTCTATTGGCAAATAGGGGGCTTCCAAGTCCACGGCCAAGTACTTATTACTTCTTGGGTTGTAATTGCTATCTTATTAGGTTCGGCCGCCATAGCTGTTCGGAATCCGCAAACCATTCCGAGTGGGGGTCAGAATTTCTTCGAATATGTTCTTGAATTCATTCGAGATGTTAGTAAAACGCAAATTGGAGAAGAATATGGCCCTTGGGTTCCTTTTATTGGAACTATGTTTCTATTTATTTTTGTTTCTAATTGGTCGGGAGCTCTTTTACCTTGGAAAATCATACAATTACCTCATGGCGAGTTAGCCGCACCCACGAATGATATAAATACTACTGTTGCTTTGGCTTTACTCACGTCAGTGGCTTATTTCTATGCGGGTCTTACAAAAAAAGGATTAGGTTATTTTGGGAAATATATTCAACCAACTCCAATCCTTTTACCCATTAACATCTTAGAAGATTTTACAAAACCCCTATCACTAAGTTTTCGGCTTTTCGGGAATATCTTAGCTGATGAATTAGTCGTTGTGGTTCTAGTTTCTTTAGTACCTTCAGTGGTTCCTATACCTGTTATGTTCCTTGGGTTATTTACAAGTGGTATTCAAGCTCTTATTTTTGCAACTTTAGCCGCGGCTTATATCGGGGAATCCATGGAGGGTCATCATTGAAATAGTTTTTTCAAACTAACGGGTCTTTTTCTTTGGTTCAATAAAATTGATTTAGGGAATATACAACTAGGCCATATACGATATAGAATAATAGCAAAAAAATTACGATATTAGATAGGTGTAAAAAAGGAAAGAGATCGAAAAGATCTTTTTCCTAAAGTTCTCTTTCGTCCACTTAATATCATACCTCTCCTCAACGAATATTCGATTTCTATCTCATTATTCAATAGTTCAAGTTCAATATCAATATTCAAATAAAAAAAGAATTCGAATATTCAATATGAAGGCCTGTATTTAGGACGTGTGATTAAATATTAATATTAAATAAATTAAATAAAAGAATTAAATAAAAAAAAAAGAATTTACACAAAAACCTAATTGATAAAAAATGGGTTGGTTGGGGGAGGGTAGGTATATGTAATTGAATGGCTATAAACTATAAATAAGTAAACTCTTGTAGATATTTTGATAATTGATTCTCCAATCCGATTGAATCTAAGATGAATGCTTGGTTTACGTTATGGAAGAAAGACACGTATATGTGATATTAGATATTGACTGATTCTATATGAACTAAAGAGATAGTTTATTTGCCACCCGACTCCTATGAATTTTGGCAGGGATTCTAATACCAATACAAGCCTTTCCCTTTCCGTCTCCCTGGGACTGTGAATTGACTAAATAAACAGATGAAATTCAGAAAAGGGTGGACGAAAATAAGAGTTCGGAACCAAGAAATGGAAGATCGAAAGTCGTATGGATTCACAAAGACTCTGTGGATAGAAACAGAAACTAAAAAAAATAGCTCGAATTATTCACTAATACTATTACTTCATAATTTAACTCGAAGTTCTTAGTTACTTCGAAATGCTCGCGACGGAATTATTAAGTCATAATTCGTTGGTTGATTGTATCATTAACCATTTCTTTTTTTGGTACGAGGGAACTTATCATGAATCCACTGATTTCTGCCGCTTCCGTTATTGCTGCTGGGTTGGCTGTAGGGCTTGCTTCTATTGGACCCGGAGTTGGCCAAGGGACTGCTGCAGGTCAAGCTGTAGAGGGTATTGCCAGACAGCCTGAGGCAGAGGGAAAAATACGAGGTACTCTATTGCTTAGTTTAGCTTTTATGGAAGCTTTAACAATTTATGGACTGGTTGTAGCATTAGCACTTTTGTTTGCGAATCCTTTTGTTTAATATGAAAAATCCCTATTTTTTTGCCTTGAACTAATTCTTTCCTTTTTCGAATTCTATTAAGATTTCACTCCTACAATTACTTATTCGTTGACAAAATAACCTGTGGGAAGGTTTGATTTGTGGATGAGAGATTAGTATACCCATTCCCTTTCATCCTTCCCCTTCGGAGTCCAAGTCCAAAGGATTGACACAAGGGGGATAGTTCACATAAATCAAATACTTTTTTTTTATTTAAAATATAAAATAGGAAAAAAAAAAAAGAGGGGCGAAGTGATACAAAAAGAACTCTATTCGATTTTTTAGTCTATCTATTTAGTCTATAGGAGATCGTATGAAAAATGTAACCGATTCTTTCGTTTCTTTGGGCCATTGGCCATCCGCCGGGAGTTTCGGGTTTAATACCGATATTTTTTCAACAAATCTAATAAATCTAAGTGTAGTGCTTGTTGTATTGATCTTTTTTGGAAAGGGAGTGTGTGCGGGTTGTTTATTTCAAGAATATGCTGGGTCCAACCAGCTGTACCTTTTTCGTTATAACTAGAAAAAAGGTGCACGATCCCACGAATGACTTCGGAATAAATTAAGAGATTATGGATAAGAACCATAGCATTTCGTGATCCATTGGTAATTTTTTTTTGATTCTCTATCAACCAATAATGTGTGGCCATTAATATGAATATGGTTAAAGCAAACTGTTTGAAGTCTAGACGCAGCCCGGTACTCTTTCACCCTCTATGTTAATATAGAGATGGTTCAAAATCAATATTTTATGGATAGAGAACACTCCTATTCATAGGTTTTGAACCCTTATGGTTATTGTAAAAATGGGTATTTCCCCTTTTTATCCAATGCTGAATCGACGACCTATGTAGAAGTAAGAAGAGTTTTTTGGATTTGAAGAAAAATAAAAAAAGAAACAAC